TGTCTTATTTTTTTTTTTTCAATAATCCATATTTGTAGCAATGAAATACTAGTGTTCCTACCCCAAGTGATAGATGATTGATTACAAGATGGTATATATTCTTTATAAAGGACCAGAAATACCTTGCTTACGTATCATTGGGAAGTGCATTAACATAAATACGGCGGTAAGAAGAGGTAATACAAAAGTGTGTAAACTATAAAAACGAGTCAAAGTGGATTGTCCTACACTAGCACTTCCGCGTAATAACTCTACCAGAGGCGAGCCTATTACAGGAATAGCGTCTGGTACGCCTGTTACAATTTTTACTGCCCAATAACCAATTTGGTCCCGAGGTAAGGAATAACCAGTTACACCAAAAGATGCGGTCAATACACCCAAAACCACACCTGTAACCCAAGTCAATTCACGAGGTTTTTTAAAGCCGCCGGTGAGATACACGCGAAATACGTGCAGGATCATCATTAGGACCATCATACTTGCCGACCATCGATGAACTGATCGGATTAACCAACCAAAATTAACTTCAGTCATTATATATTGAACAGAAGCAAAGGCCTCCGTAACGGTCGGACGATAATAAAAAGTCATAGCAAACCCGGTAGCTACTTGTACTAAAAAACAAGTAAGCGTAATTCCCCCTAGACAATAAAATATGTTGACGTGAGGAGGAACATATTTACTAGTTATATCATCGGCAATTGCCTGAATCTCAAGACGTTCTTCGAACCAATCATAGATTTTATTGAGATAGGTAAATCAAGGGGACCCCCCCGGAGAACCGTATATGAAAATTTCATCTCGTACGGCTCAAACAGAAACACCCAAATACTAGTTCTAACGGATGTGTGTAATATAAAGTTTGAAATTTATTAATTCTATGATTTATGATTCAATTTTTTTTTGAAGATACTAAAGAATAAAAATCCGAAAGCTCTTCTTTGTGGTTATAATGCCAAAAAATCAAGTCGGCTCATTCGTCTATATATTGATCGTTATAGGCCTCTTGAATCTTCTATTTACCTATTTTCTTTGGTGTTATTTATGTGTAATGCGGCTTTACTGCTGTTTTCTTTATTATTGATAGGAATTCTCTTGTTAAGACCCTATGAATTGATTAAAACCTCAGATTCATACTAAAACCACGATGATTCAATAAAACCCTTTCAAACTAAGTCTAAGTCCCAAAATTCCCTGAGTAAGAACCATTGGATCATCACTTATTCAATGAATAGATATAATGACTAAAAATCCAAACCAAAGAAACCTTTGTTTTGTCCTTTGATCAAAATAAGTATAAACGAAAGTTTGAAAGAATAAAAATATTTCTATTTATAACTTCTAACTCTTTGAAAAAATTTTTTGAAGTCCGGACACGAGGTCTGACTATTAAGTATGAATCATAGTTCTAATAGTAATCTATTTCATATATTCCGTGCTCCAGATACTAGAATGAATATCCGACGAAGTAAAACCATCTCTATCAAGATGACAGACCCATTCTCTGTACTATCCATAGGATCATTTATACCAAGTCACACACTCATATTCCGGAAATACAGAAACAAAGAAATTCCACGGTCAAACTACCAAAATAGAATGGGATAAAAATCAGAAACCTAAACGCTTCACTTTGTATTGAAAAAGCCAGTTAATGGTTCTTGTGAATCTAATTCATTGAAATTCCATCCAGTAAAATGGAAGAATTATAAATCTCCAAAATAATAGATAGGAATATCGCGAATAGAGCCATTGCGAGACCCATCAAAGGAGTAGTTCCCCACCCAGGAGCTACTTTACCATATTCTGAATTCAATGGTTTCAATAAACTCCCCGCATTAGTTCGTTTTGGGCGGCCAGATCTAGAACTACCTTCAACGGTTTGTGTAGCCATAATATTTTATATTCAGTAAGATCTGTTGACTTTGTATACCATTCCGTTGTAAATAAATGATCTTATCATAGATCCATTGTGGTCTTAAAACTTTATAATGTCTTAAAACTATATAATCATGGAAACAGCAACCCTAGTTGCCATCTTTTTATCTGGTTTACTTGTAAGTTTTACTGGGTACGCCTTATATACTGCTTTTGGGCAACCCTCTCAACAACTAAGAGATCCATTCGAGGAACACGGGGACTAGTTGAAGTACGGATCCTCCCAATATTGGGAGGATCCGTACTTCAATTGAGATAATGACAAATCATTTCACCTTTTTAGTTGGAACTTTAGGCGGTTCTCGAAAAAAGATAGCGAAAAAAATTATTCCTAGAGTTGAGACTAAAAGGAATGTATAAACCAATGCTTCCATAGATTCGATCGTGGTTTACAATTATAGCTTCCATACCTGTTTATTTGGGATCGTCTCCCGGATAAATAAAGAACAAGAGTCAAAGAAAAGGCAGTGATTCAAATCAAGATTTATCTGGTACCCCATCTAAAAATCACAAAAAGAAAATAAAAATGAAAAGTAACAAGTAACAAAGCATATTGTATCAGACTACTTGTCTTCTTGTAGTTGGATCTCCAAGTTTTTGGAATGCTCCAAATTCCACTTGAGCATCTAAATCTGGATCAATACCAGCAAAAACATCTCGAAACAAGGTTCTAGCACCATGCCAAATGTGTCCGAAGAAGAAGAGCAAAGCAAACGAAGCATGTCCAAAAGTAAACCAACCCCGTGGACTGCTACGAAAAACACCATCGGATTTCAAAGTAGCACGATCTAATTCAAAAATCTCACCCAATTGAGCACGTCTAGCATATTTTTTCACAGTAGCGGGATCGCTATAACTGACTCCGTTGAGTTCGCCGCCATAGAACTCGACAGTTACACCTACTTGTTCGACACTATATTTAGATTCCGCCCTTCTAAAAGGAACATCGGCTCTAACAATTCCGTCTCCGTCTACCAAAACAACCGGAAATGTTTCAAAAAAAGTAGGCATACGACGTACAAAAAGTTCGCGCCCCTCTTTATCTCTAAAGATAGGATGTCCTAACCACCCAACAGCTATTCCATCCCCGTTGTCCATTGAGCCCGCTCTGAATAACCCCCCCTTTGCCGGATTATTGCCGATGTAATCATAAAAAGCTAGTTTTTCGGGAATTTTAGACCAAGCTTCAGATAAACTTTGATTTTCAGCCAACCCAGCACCAATTCTTCGATATATTTCTTGTTGGAAGTATCCTTGATCCCATTGATAACGAGTGGGACCAAATAATTCAATCGGGGTAGTTGCTGAACCATACCACATAGTTCCAGCAACTACAAAAGCGGCAAAAAAGACAGCAGCAATACTACTGGAAAGGACGGTTTCAATATTTCCCATACGTAATCCTTTGTATAGGCGTTGAGGTGGACGTACACTAAGATGGAATAGACCCGCCAATATGCCCAAGGTCCCTGCTGCAATATGATGAGAGGCTATTCCTCCCGGAACAAAAGGATCAAAACCCTCCACACCCCACGCTGGATTTACGGATTGTACCCTTCCAGTTAGTCCATAAGGATCGGACACCCATATTCCAGGACCATACAATCCTGTTACATGAAATGCACCAAAACCAAAGCAAGCCACCCCTGATAGAAATAAATGAATTCCAAAGATCTTAGGCAAATCCAAAGAGGGTTTTCCTGTACGTTCATCAGTAAATATTTCTAGATCCCAATACACCCAATGCCAGATAGCTGCCAAAAAGCACAAGCCTGAAAACACAATATGTGCCCCGGCCACACCTTCGTAACTCCAAATACCCGGATTCGTTACAGTACCCCCTGTGATACTCCAACCGCCCCATGAATTGGTTATTCCTAAACGAGTCATGAAGGGTATAACGAACATACCCTGTCTCCACATTGGATCAAGAACAGGATCAGAAGGATCAAAAACTGCTAATTCGTATAGAGCCATCGAACCGGCCCAACCAGCAACCAGAGCTGTATGCATTATATGGACAGAAATCAAACGACCGGGATCATTCAATACGACGGTATGAACACGATACCAAGGCAAACCCATGGAAATACCCCTTTATCAATGAAAAATAGACACAATGTAACTTTATTGCATTGGAAAAAACTATGCTGTGGACCCTCTTTTTAGTGGATTATCTTGGGGAAAGAATTTATATTTGTTTGATTTGTTTGATTCTTTTCAATTACTTTTAGTAATAATGAAACTATTTTGTTCGTAGGAACAAAAAGAAGCAGATCTATTCTACACCCGATAAGTACCAATACGCAATGGTAGGGGAGTTGATACCATTTTATATGAGTGAATGCATATATATATTTGTTCATCATTCAAAGGACTTATTTGTAATAATTTTCCTTTATTCATTTTGTCTTCTTTATCTTTTTTTATGAACTTAGTCAATCTATGGATAAAATATGATAAAGGCCAATATTAGTAGGACACTAAATCCATTGTTACGCTTTCACATCAAAGTGAGATATAGTACTTAATTTTTCTTTTATTTAATGCCTATTGGTGTTCCAAGAGTACCTTTTCGAAGTCCTGGAGAGGAAGATGCATTGTGGATTGACGTATAGTGCGACTTGTCAGATATATTGGGTCATATGGTATTTCCCCATTCTCTTCCCCGATCGAGATATCCTCCCCTTCGCCCAAGAAAGATTGATTGAATTATCAAAAATTTGGAGCGTGAAGTTCAATTAGATCCATTTTTTCGGGAGGGTATACAGATTAATATTATCAATTAGAATAATTTATGGTTATCTTGGTTAGGCCAATAAAATGAAGTATCCAGGCTCCGTTTAGAAAAAAACCGGTAATAAATCTATTTATGATTACTATTTCTATCATATTCTATTTCTTTCTATATTTATAATAGAAGTGATCTCAAACTGTTAATCAATCGAGTGATATGATGAATGCATTGAATATCTGTTGTAAGACATGAAATAAATTGTAAAAAGGAAGTCGTAGCAAAAGGACGTGGTATTGGGGCATTTGTCATATATGTGCAAATCCAAATCGGGCGGATCTTTACTCGGAGTAGAGCATAAACCTAAAAAAATTGAAGAAGCCCATTCAGGAACAAGAAAATTACATCGCGATTGAGATTGTATCTCGATGAAACAATACATCAATGAAAAGTTAGTTAGATAAATTTAGTAATTTTTTTTTATAGATAAACAAAACAGGCCAAAACCCATCTTTTTTGAAAAATGAAAGAAAAGCCCCTTTTTATAAGTTAAAAGCCTGGTATGAAAAAAAAAAAAGAAATAAAAGAAAGCGCTAGAATCTACATCTACACATTGATTCTTTTTTTTTTTTTTTTCGTTATTTTTGTTGAACCGTATGCATCAAAAGGTGCATGTACGGTTTCTAAGGGATACAACTTTATCCCAATCAACCGACTTTATCGAGAAAGATTACTTTTTTTAGGCCAAGGGGTTGATAGCGAGATCTCGAATCAACTTATTGGTCTTATGGTATATCTCAGTATAGAGGATGATACCAAAGATCTATATTTGTTTATAAATTCTCCTGGCGGATGGGTAATACCCGGAGTAGCTATTTATGATACTATGCAATTTGTGCGACCAGATATACAGACAATATGCATGGGATTAGCCGCTTCAATGGGATCTTTTATTCTGGTCGGAGGAGAAATTACCAAACGTCTAGCATTCCCTCACGCTTGGCGCCAATGAGTTTTTTATTTGATTTTATTTGAGAGAAAAAAGAAGACTATGCCTTCGCGCTATATGAAATATGAATATTAAGTAATAATAGCATGGCACTTCGAATTCGATATGATAAATTTTTTTAACCCTTAAATTATGTATCGAAAGAGTAGTATGAGATAAAAGGTATTTCCGATTTTATCTAATCTATCGGGAGGCCTATTTCAGCGTCACAAACTTTTTTGTTTTCACGCCGGGAGGCTCTTAACAATATTTAGGTTATGAAAGAATATGAAAATAAAAAAAAATCTTGTTTTTTTATTTGAAAAAAAAAAAAGAAACTTTGGGATTGCTAAATAACAGACGAAATAAATATATAAAGCAACGGAGCCATCATAGTATTTTTGAACTACTCCAAAAACAAAAAGAAGGGTGGTTATTGGATCATTTACCAACCCGAGTCTGATAGACTCTATATTTAATTTATTTGATATTTAAGTAAGGTAAAACCGAATTCCATTTATAGAGCCGTATGCAATGCGTAAAAGATGCCTGTACGGTTGTTCAATTATATATTTTATTATTCTTTATCTCTTCACCTTATCATCATGCGAGATAGAATAAACATTTATTATGTTATATCATCAGGGTAATGATCCATCAACCTGCTAGTTCTTTTTATGAGGCACAGACGGGAGAATTTATCTTGGAAGCGGAAGAACTTTTGAAGCTGCGCGAAACCGTCACAAGGGTTTATGTACAAAGGACAGGCAAACCCTTATGGGTTGTATCCGAAGATATGGAAAGAGATGTTTTTATGTCAGCAACAGAAGCCCAAGCTCATGGAATTGTTGATCTTGTAGCGACTGAATAAAAAAGAAAAAATAACAAAAATTTCAGACGAATTGGTGATTTGAGATTTTATCTTCTTACCGGATTTAATATTCTATTCATTAATCTATTAATATAGAAATAAAATAATTCATAATCATCCGGTTAAGATCGATCTAAACCAGCCCATTATGTATATGATTCAATATGCCAACTATTAAACAACTTATTAGAAACACAAGACAGCCAATCAGAAATGTCACGAAATCCCCCGCTCTTGGGGGATGTCCTCAGCGACGAGGAACATGTACTAGGGTGTATGTGCGACTCGTTCAGATCATGGGCTAGGACAAAAGAAAGAAAACAATTGATCCAGTATCAACGATCAGTACCAGTGAATAGACTAGAATGGAAGAACTTCATTCAATATCTAAAAATCAAAAAGATCTATCCTTCTATTGTGGTATCAAATGTATGGTTTCCGTTGGTGCAAATCCAATCAACTCCGTTTTAAATTTAAGATGAGAAAGAATTCTCCATTGATAGCAAATGATATCCATTAAGCAGGGGAAATACTATTTTAAAAAGCAGAAAAATTATGCCTTACTCTTGCAAGAACGGACTAACAGGGTCAGCTACTCAGCTAATCTTCATAATTAAATACCGTTACTGTATAAGTAGATCTCATTGTGAAAGACCTCGTACTGGATAATTATGGGTAGAGCCAAAGAGTGTGAACTGTACAAGTTAACAATAACATTGATTAAATGAAAGAAGGGCTCCGGTGTATAGAGAGGACCTCACCGTTTAAGAAGTAACCATAGAAACGATGGAACCCACTATATCCATTTATATTTACTACTTTTATGTGTTTTTGATACCTAATATCAATACAATTTTTTTGTAGGCATTTCACCTAGAAAAAAAAAAAAAAAAAATCGTGGTCGGGAAGGTTATAGTAGCAAAAGCCATTGGAATTTAAATTTTATACATTGGAAGAATCCGTTTTGTTATTAATAGACTAGGATACGGGAAGGGAATAACTGAAAGAAAGGAAATCAATTAGTTATTCATCAAAGTTTCATTTATTCAATGACCAGAATTAAACGAGGGTATATAGCTCGAAGACGTAGAACAAAAATTCGTTTATTTGCATCAACCTTTCGAGGGGCTCATTCAAGACTTACTCGTACTATTACTCAACAGAAAATAAGAGCTTTGGTTTCGTCTCATCGGGATAGAGGTAGACAAAAGAGAGATTTTCGTCGGTTGTGGATCACTCGGATAAATGCAGTAATTCGCGAGAATAAAGTATACTTCAGTTATAGTAAATTTATACACAATCTGTACAAGAGACAGTTACTTCTTAATCGTAAAATACTTGCACAAATAGCTATATTAAATAAGAGTTGTCTTTATATGATTTCCAATGAGATCATAAAATAAAGAGATTGGAAGGAATCCGTTGGAATAGTTTAAATGGAGTTCCCTGGAGAATGAACTCTGGGAAGGTAGAGTAGAAATTAGTATGATAAAATATGATAAAGTCATCAAAATGAAGAAAGACGTTAAATAAAAAATATTTATTCCTCTTCTCCCATTTTTTTTCTTACGACAGGACATTTCGATTTTACGATTTTTCGAACAAAAAAAAAACGTCAATCCGCATTTGAGTTTGGATTGGAATTTTATTTTGATTCAATTCAATTGAAGAGTCAACCTATTTTTTTTCTGGTTCTAAGACCAGCAGCTCTAGCGGTTGACTCGCTTCTTTCAAATTGTTTCTCATTATTAAGAAAAGGTAACGGAGATAAAATACGAGCTTGTTTTATAGCAATAGTAATTAATCGTTGTTGTTTTAAGGTCAATCTATTCACCCGTCTAGATAATATTTTTCCTTGTTCGCTAATAAATCGACTAATTAAACTCATGTTTCTATAATCAATTCGATCCCCCGATTGGATCGGAGGCAAACGCCTACGAAAAGATCGCTTAGATTTAAGAAAGATTCGCTTGGATTTATCCATGGTTTGTTTATTCCTTATCCTGAAAATCCCAATCCTATTTCTTAATTCTACATCATCTTTGATCCGATCGAAATAGGATTTGGTTTGTTTATATTTATTTGTTTATATTTATTTATATTTAAATAAATTAAAAAATAAATTTAAATAAATTATATATATATATTGTTATATATAATATGTAATTTTTCATCTTCCTTGGAAGACTGACACACGAGCGATCGATTCGATCTATTTCTTTATCTCCCCATGAATCGTATGTTTGTAACAACAGGGACAGAATTTTCTCAATTCCAATCGACTAGGCGTATTGTGTCGATTCTTTTGAGTAATATATCTGGAAATGCCCATTGATTCCTTATTAACACGATTTCGAACACAACTGGTACATTCCAAAATAACCGTTACTCGGACATCTTTACCCTTAGCCATGAACCTCCTTTGGTTTTTGATTCACTCAATTCTTTAATTTTCCGACCCGAAGCAAGGAAGAAGAAAGGACACAAAAATAGAAGCAGGTAACTCGAAATCAAATTATGAAAGAAATATTTTGTTGCAATCAATATAGTAATAAATAATAAGTAATATAATGATTTCTAACTATATTTATAATTTTTAATTGCCGTACAGTATTTCATTTTCAGTTAAGTATCTTGTATGATATTGTTGCCCCAACCACCGCATTTCCATTCTATTATTAATTTAATTTGAGCCTGAGCCCGAGTTCATAGTTTCACTGAGGGTGAAACCGCTTTTTCTTTGTTTTTTTTTTTTTTTTAGAAAGAATAAGTAAAAAAGAAAAAAAGAAAAAACAAAGAAAAAAAGAAGGGAGGGGTAGGGATTAGTTACAGATATTTGATTGTATCTCTAATCTTCTTCCCCTTCCCATATCAATAGCTAGAATGAAAAAAAGGGGAATATCAACGCATCCGGAAAAAAACGATTGATCTCTATCAATAAACCTGCTAAAGATCCGAACCATAGAGTACTTACTACCGGTGCCACGGAGAGATATGTTTTTAGATCTCGCATTTTAAAAACTCCTCTTTCTGTATTCGTTATTGTAATTTTATTGTAATTTTATTGTAATTTGTAATACATAATGGTAATACATATATGACCGGATGTGTATATGTAGTTAATGACTTACCACTTGTACGCGGAGTTCCTAATTCAAATTGAAATGTACAAAATAGATATTTATTAAAAGAAAAAAATACGTCCATTTCCGCCTTAAATTCCTAAAAAATATTAATTTTTTGTGGTAGATTTCATATTTATTTCATACTTTATATAAGTCTTTTACCATACTATATGTTTGTTATATGATATATGAGACCAAAAGGAAGAAGGAAGAAATGATAAGATAATTTGTGTATATCAATGTAGGAAATAAAGATGTGGAAAACAAGACAGGGATTCTCTACAATGACACTGTAGACCAATTGAAAGGGATGTAGCGCAGTTTGGTAGCGCGTTTGTTTTGGG